ACTATACCCGCTATGGTGAGATTATTGTATAGAAATGCATCCGTGTCGAGTATCGGGTAAGGGAATCGGACATAATCAAGATAGGATCATAAAAGAATTTTGAAAATTCAAATGGATTTAATGAGATTAGGAAAAGAAGACTCACTGATTGTATATCATTTAATCCTTTATCATAAGAATGAAAATGAAAATAGTCGTGCTTCTAATTAGTGGTCTTTCAACAACAAGTATTTTTTTTAATCAAATAAATCATTTTTTGCTGCTATGATTTGTTGGCGATTTAATTTATTGGAACAAAAAAAGGCTTTGTGATCCCGACGGAGTCGTGGAAATGAAATAAAACAGGGACTTTTCGGACAAAATTAACTAATAACTAAAACTAAAAAGGGTAGTTTTTGATTTATTTTCTTTTTTTTTTTTTATTATATTTATAATCTTTTCGAAATCTAAAATTTATTTAGATTATTGATTTTCTATCAATCAATATAATATATTGATTGATCTATATTATATTGATTGGTTGATTGGAATATTGAGTTTAAAACTATCTTTTTCGAATCTTTATTTTATCTAAATGAAATTCAATTGGAAGAATTGCTGGTGAAAGTTTACATATTTATCTAGATATTTATATATATATTATATTTATTTATATATTTAGTTATATATTTAGATATCTATTTTTATATATTTAGATATCTATTCTATGTATTTAGAATATTTATAGATTTATTTAGAATTTATACATATAGAATAGATATATAGCTATATAATAAAAGAATAACTTTTTCTTTATTCTTTAATGAAAGTAATATAATATAAAATGAAAGTAATAGAATATAAGAATAAAAAGAAAATAGAATAAAAAAATTTAACAGAGTAATTAAAGTTAAAGAGCGATGAAAAAAAAAGAGAAATAGAAAAAGGTTTTTTAAGTATTACCTCTTGTGTAATATAACATAGTAATTATTGTTTTTCCATTGGGAGAGATGGCTGAGTGGACTAAAGCGTCGGATTGCTAATCCGTTGTACGAATTATTCGTACCGAGGGTTCGAATCCCTCTCTTTCCGGTTCCGTTGATTATTTGGTATTTTTTTACCTTTCCAATTTTTGAATTTAATAGTTAAAGATGTAGAATAGATAAAAATGCTAAAAATATTTAAAAGCAAGTCAAAACTCTTATTTTTTATTCTTCGCGGCCAGGATTACGCCCCGGGTCATTAGATAAAAATCCAAAGATGAAGAGAGAGACAAAGAATATCACTACTGTGTAAACAAAGAGTTTGAGAGTAAGCATTACACAATCTCCAATTTTGGTTTGGAAAAAAAGAAAATAGATTCTCTATTTTTATACCCTATATATCACAATAATTTGGATCACAATAATTTGGATATCAAGAAATGAAGTCGTTTTTAGAAATAGAAAAGATTTTTTATAAATTCATTTGTAATAAGAGTTGAGTCTTTCATTGCCAAGAATTTGCCTTCACACCTACAATTAGATATTGTGGAGGACTCTTATAATTTTTAATATAGGGCTCCCTTTCAAGTTCAAGGGAATGGAAAAGAAAAATGTTTAGAATGAGTAATATCGAATAGGGTAAGCCCTATTTGATTTTTCGCGTCTATATAATAACTTGAATGCTTGAATTGGGGGAGGGCTTATACTATAAGACTTATCTGATCTTATAAATTGTTAGAATTTTTTTTTCTTGAATAAATTATTTTAGGACAGTATTAAAAACCTCATCGAAAACTTACAGCAGCTTGCCAAACAAAGGCTAATAGAAAAAAGAGCACAGGGATGACTGGCATTACATCTACAATTGGATTCAAAAAAGCGTAGGCTTCGGGCAATTTTGTGAAGAAAAAACTGCTTGAATAAATAGCCGAATCAAAACAGATACAAAACAAACTAAAAATATTAAGCATAATCCAATTTTATTCTTGAAGATATTTATTCTTGAAGATAATTCTATTTTGATTGAGTTATTAAAATATTGAGTTATTAAAATATTATTAATGATGATATCAAAATTTATTTATATAAAATAAAAATAAAGTAAGATAGACAAAAACCCTTATTGATGAACCTCACTCAATCAAAAATCCTTCAATTCTCAAATCAAAAAAGAATAGAAGGAATCATATTTTCATACAATATCTTAATTGAATTATATATTATGATCAATAAATTGAGTTTAATTCTATATCTACATATATTAAAATCGGAGCAATAAACTAATCTATTTCATAAGATATTTATTGGAACGGGAATTGACGAAGAACTAATACCTATATTAGTTTTTATTAGTGTTGAGTTGAATAGAAATGGGGCGTGGCCAAGTGGTAAGGCAACGGGTTTTGGTCCCGCTATTCGGAGGTTCGAATCCTTCCGTCCCAGCGTATACCTATTCTATACATAAAAAAAAAATTACCGGCTTTGGCAACCTTTTTATTATTAAGAGAATTTTTTATTATTAAGAGAATAATAAATGCAATTCTTCTTTCGTTTCATATTTTTAATAACCTTTCTTGGACTAATTTATTTTTCAAAAAGTTGATTGTGCTCAAATAATATGGAAATGGAATTGAATCTATCTTTTTTTTCAGGGACGGGGGAAACAGATATCAAAATTCAAATTCAAAACAAAAAAAGTTGAACGGTTTTTTGATCACATTCTTATTTTATTCCCCTTATCTCTTCCTATTTACGTTAGTTACTGATAAAAAAGTTTTACCTTACAATGATACACATTTTGAATGCAATTTTTATCCACTTATATATATACCAACGAATCCTTTATCGAATCGTTACAAGTGATGTTTGAGTACGAAGAGAAGCAAGAGCTGTTCGGAAAGTGGGTTTTTATGATCCACTAAAAAAGAAAACTTAGTTAAACGTTCCTCCGATTCGATATTTCCTTTAATTTTAAAAGGCACTCAAACGACAGGAACTGTTCATGATATTTTAAATTAAAGAAGGCAGGGGTTTTTACGGATCTTTGTCTTAATTAAAGACACTGAATTTAATGAAATACAAAAAAAAGGGGGGTGTGGGTAGTTTGTATATATATATATATAGCTTAGCTTTGTATAAACTTTTCTATACTATCCCTTCCTTCACTCTTGTTCTATTTATATCTATCTTATTTTTGAAAGTTCTTATTTCATTTTATTTATCCTTTTACCTACAGTGGTTTTGTTTGTATTTATGTGGATATTAGTGCCAATCCAATACAAGCCCTTAGTTTATCTGTTCTTAGTTTTTTTATTCTAATTAGAAAGAATTATTCTATTCTAATTAAAAGAATAATTAAAAGAAAGTTTTGTATTTTAGTGAATTTATTTTTTTTTTTTTTTTTTTTTTTTTTTTTTTTTTTTTTAATTGATTTAACTTAAATTAATGCTTGTTTTTATTCATTATGTATGTTTTTCTCAACACATTTAATTCATATTGACAACGTTGGATCAAATAAATATAATCCGATTGGATAACTGGATTTTATCTGTGAATCTATTTATTTATCTTCCATCTATTTATTTCTCCTCCCTATTTATCTCTTTTCCATAGGTTTGGTTTTTTCTTTTCATCATTCAATGATTTATTTGTTGTATTTGTTGTGATATACAAGAGGTTTTTTTAATTGAAAAAAAAAATGTTTAAACAAATGGAATGTATTGTTAGAAATAAATAATACTAAAAAAAATAGGAATATATACTAATTCCATTTTTTGGTTTGATTGTCTAGCGTGATTTATTCTATTTAATTATTTAATTATCTTTATCTCTATTGATTTTGATTCCAATTGTATCTACATAAGCAAATTTTTTTATTTGGGTTGCTAACTCAACGGTAGAGTACTCGGCTTTTAAGTGCGACTAACGTCTTTTACGCATTTGTATGAAGAAATGGATTCGTCCATACCATTGGTATAGTTTGTACGACCACGACTGATCCTGAAAGCAATGAATGGAAAAAACAGCATGTCGTAGCAATAGAGAATTCCAAGCATATTTCATTCGTACCAGATTGGTCTCAAACCTTGTTTGAATTATTGGTGCGGAGGCATTAAAATGAATTTCAAGTTGGGGCGAGTAAATAAATGGATAGAGCTATATGGTTTGGTTCCAATTATAAAGAAAATTAGAAAGAAACAAAAAAGCAACGAGCTTCCGTTCTTAATTTGAATGATTATCCAATCTAATTGTATGTTAAAAATATATTAGTACCTGTTGCAAGTCGGTTTTTCCATGAGTGGTTTTTTGGTTTTTTAATGAGTCCTAACTATCAGCTATTCTCCTTTATGAGGGAAAGACGAATGTGTAAAAGAAAAAGTATATTGATAAAGAGACTTGTTCGAAAATCAAAAGAGCGGTTGGCTTGAAAAAGTAAAGGATTTCTAATCACCTTCTTATTCTATAATGTTCTATAATGAACAGAAATCAATTAGACAGAAAAAAGAGGGGGTAGAGAGTCCGTTGATAAGTTTATGCGTTTCCGAGGTATCTATCTTATTATAGTACTTTATTTTACTACTTTGTTTTTACTGTATCGCACTATGTATCATTTAAGAAACAATCAATCCTTTATCCTTACGTAAAGGCAATTTAAAATGAAAACGGAGAAATATCAAAGACATCTAGAACTGGATAGATCTCGAAATTTCCTATACCCACTTATCTTTCAGGAATATATTTATACACTTGCTCATGATTATCGTTTAAACAGATCTATTTTGTTGAAAAATGTAGGTTATGGTAATAAATCGAATTTACTAATTTTAAAACGTTTAATTATTCGAATGGACCAACAGAATTTTTTGATTAGTTCGACTAATGATTCTAATCAAAATCTATTATTTAGGTACAATAAGAATTTGTATTCTCAAAAGATATCAGAAGGTTTTGCAGTCATTGTGGAAATTCCATTTTTCTCACGATTAGTATCTTCTTTAGAAAGAGAAAGGGCAGAAATAGTCAAATTTCATGATTTAC